GCGATTTTCGAACCATTTCCTATAAGAGAATGGTTTCCATTACTTTGAGAAATGGATTCTATATCAAACTATAGCTATTGCATTAAAGAAGAAAAGAAACTAATAGAAGTCGAAGACGCGGAATGGTAGTGAATAGAGAAAAAGATTCTTCTGATTTTCTTGTTCCTGAAAATATTCTATCTATCTCCTAGACGCTGTAGAGAATTGAGAATTTTCATGTCTTTCAATTCTCGTACTCGTAATTGGAAAGTTACGGAAGGAGATCCATCATTTTGCAATGAAAACAACATAAAAAACTCTGGACAATTTCGAAATCAGACCAAGCGTCTTAATACATATGCAAAAAAATTCATTATTGGCCCACCATTGATTACAAGATTTAGCTTTTATGAATCGCTATTGCTTTGATACGAATAATGGCAGTCGTTTCAGTATGTTAAGGATACAGATGTATCCACAATTCATTTAGAGTTACTTAATAGCCTATTTCTTATACTATATCTCTCCCCCGTGAAATTCTCGAGCCGAAAGATGGATGCATATGCTGTGTTTCATTTTGCTAAATGATATCAATTAAATGGTGTATCAATTCTATAAATTGGATATAGCAATAAATAAATCAGCAAAATTCTTTTATTTTAGATAGAAGAAATCTTCTATCTAAAATAAAAGAATGTACCCTTCTATCCAAATCCAATTTGGATCGATAAAATAAATCCAAATTATAGATTCCAGCAGTAGATGAATAATTGCAAATTTTTGTGTGTACGAGATTCGAATAACTTCAAAATAACTGACATAATTTTTTATTTTTCCTGATCAGAAAAATACATGAAAAAGAAAGGAGGTAGAAAAATTTTTTGATTTATGGTTAAAGAAGAAAAACAAGAAAACAGGGGTTCTGTTGAATTTCAAGTATTCAGTTTCACCAATAAGATACGGAGACTTGCTTCACATTTGGAATTACACAAAAAAGATTTTTCATCGGAAAGAGGTCTACGAAGACTTTTGGGAAAACGTCAACGTTTGCTGGCTTATTTGGCAAAGAAAAATAGAGTACGTTATAAGAAATTAATAAGTCAGTTGGATATTCGGGAGAAGTAATTTAATCGTTCGAATTTTTTTCTTATTTTATTAGTAGTCTTATAGTAGTCTTAGATTTTGCATTTTGATGAGCCTCGTTTTGAGGAATTCATGGAATAATGAATTAAGGAAGAAAAAAGAATATGAGTCTACCGTTTACAAGAAAAGATCTAATGATAGTCAATATGGGCCCTCACCACCCATCAATGCATGGTGTTCTTCGACTGATCGTTACTCTTGATGGTGAAGATGTTGTTGATTGTGAACCCATATTAGGCTATTTACACAGAGGAATGGAAAAAATCGCAGAAAACAGAACTATTATACAATACTTGCCTTATGTAACACGGTGGGATTATTTAGCTACTATGTTTACAGAAGCAATAACGGTAAATGCACCAGAATTCTTAGAGAATATTCAAATACCTCAAAGAGCCAGCTATATTCGGGTAATTATGTTAGAATTGAGCCGTATAGCTTCTCACTTGTTATGGCTTGGGCCTTTTATGGCGGATCTCGGCGCACAGACTCCTTTTTTCTACATTTTTAGAGAGAGAGAATTGATATATGATCTATTTGAAGCTGCTACAGGTATGCGAATGATGCATAATTACTTTCGCATCGGAGGAGTAGCTGCCGATCTACCTTATGGATGGATCGATAAATGTTTAGATTTCTGTGATTATTTTTTACGAGGAATTGTTGAATATCAACAACTTATTACACGGAATCCTATTTTTTTAGAACGAGTTGAAGGAGTAGGTTTTATTAGCGGAGAAGAAGCTGTAAATTGGGGCTTATCAGGACCAATGTTACGAGCTTCTGGAATACAATGGGATCTTCGTAAAATTGATCCTTATGAGTCTTACAATCAATTCGATTGGAAAGTCCAATGGCAAAAAGAAGGAGATTCGTTAGCTCGCTATTTAGTACGAATTGGTGAAATGAAGGAATCCATCAAAATTATTCAACAGGCTGTAGAGAAAATTCCTGGAGGCCCTTATGAGAATTTAGAAGCCCGACGCTTTAAGAAAGCAAAGAATTCGGAATGGAATGATTTTGAATATAGATTTCTTGGTAAAAAACCTTCCCCAAATTTTGAATTATCAAAGCAAGAGCTTTATGTAAGAGTAGAAGCTCCAAAAGGTGAATTAGGAATTTATCTGGTAGGAGATGACAGTCTTTTCCCCTGGAGATGGAAAATTCGTCCACCCGGTTTTATTAATTTACAAATTCTTCCTCAACTAGTTAAAAAAATGAAATTGGCTGATATCATGACGATATTAGGTAGTATAGATATCATTATGGGGGAAGTTGATCGTTGAAATGATAATAGATAGGGTAGAGGTAGAAACTATCAATTCTTTTTCGAAATCGGAATTATTAAAAGAAGTTTATGGACTGATATGGATTCTACCTATTTTGACCCTCCTACTGGGAATCACAATACAAGTACTTGTAATTGTGTGGTTAGAAAGAGAAATATCCGCATCGATACAACAACGTATTGGTCCTGAATATGCCGGCCCCCTAGGACTGCTTCAAGCTATAGCAGATGGAACTAAGCTGATTTTTAAAGAGGATATCCTCCCATCCCGAGGAGAGATTCCTTTATTTAGCATTGGACCCTCTATAGCAGTCATATCCGTTTTATTAAGTTTTTTAGTTATCCCTTTTGGATATCATTTTGTTTTAGCTGATCTTAGTATTGGTGTTTTTTTATGGATTGCCATTTCAAGTGTTGCTCCTATTGGTCTTCTTATGGCAGGATATAGCTCAAATAATAAATATTCTTTTTCAGGTGGTCTACGAGCAGCTGCTCAATCTATCAGTTATGAAATACCATTAACTTTTTGTGTGCTAGCAATATCTCTACGTGTGATTCGTTAAAAAAGGAGCTTTTCCTCTAAAATCCATTGAATACTTATCTTCCTTTTCTTATTCTGTATTCAGGTCGGTAAGTTAAACTAGATAGCTATATGAGTGAAACAAAACAGCTTATTAATTTGTAGTAAAAATAAAAAATCTCATTTCCTACGTACAAGAAAAAGTTGAAGTAAACATAAGCAGTGTAAACTCTTTACCCCAAGATTGAGATTGTTTGATTAGTCATCATATCTTGAAGCGGGCAAGAATAAAGGATTCACGATATGGAATTCCATTACTAGAATATTTTTTTTTAATTATTACTAGAACTTATAACCATATAAAAGAATCCATAAAAAGTTAGTGAGGGATTAGGAACACTAAAGTACATAAAGGATTAGTAATGAGAGAATCTAAATCATTAGACATTTTTCCTCATAAAAGGAATCATAATAAGGACTTGAAATTGGTGGAAATGATCAAGTAGTACTTTCTTCGGATTCCGATCCAGAGTATATTCCCATTCACTTGTTAAGGAAATAGCTATCAAGAACGAATTAACCCTTTATTTCTTTTTTCTTTTTAAGTATCCCCTTCCCCGGGAAAGAAGAATAGGACAAAAGATATGGAATGCAATACAAAAAAAGATCTTTATCTTTATTTATTCTTTCTTTTATCTATATTCATACAGAATTGAATTCCTCATGAACTAATATCCAATTCTTTTCATTTATTAATTGCTATAACGAGTGTTTTATTCCAATAATAAGTTATTACTGAACAAGAAAAAACTGTCATTTTATTATATAAAGGATAAGATCAATTCGGAAGCGCTTTTTTATTATTTTAGCAGACGGAATTGCTTTGGTCTAATTTAGGATTTTCCAATCAATTTTATCTTACTTAATTCTATCTACGCCCGGGGGATAAGATCGAAAAGAAAAAATCCTTTTTTCTGATCATAGAGGAGCCGTATGAAGCTAAGGTTTCATGTACGGTTTTGGAATAGCGGTGGGAACTGTGATGTTATCATCGACTATGATTATCTAACAGTTCAAGTACGGTTGATATAGTTGAAGCACAGTCAAAATATGGTTTTTTTGGATGGAATCTTTGGCGTCAGCCTATAGGTTTTCTAGTTTTTCTAATTTCTTCTTTGGCAGAATGTGAAAGATTACCTTTTGATTTACCAGAAGCAGAGGAAGAATTAGTAGCGGGTTATCAAACCGAATATTCCGGTATTAAATATGGTTTATTTTATCTTGCTTCTTACCTAAATTTATTAGTTTCCTCATTATTTGTAACTGTTCTCTACTTAGGCGGGTGGAATTTTTCTATTCCCTATATATCCTTTTTTGGATTTTTCCAAATGAATAAAATTGTGGGAATTTTGGAAATGATAATGGGTATCCTTATTACATTAACTAAAGCTTTTTTATTTCTCTTCATTTCTATCACAATAAGATGGACTTTACCCCGGATGAGAATGGATCAGTTATTAAATCTTGGATGGAAATTTCTTTTACCTATTTCTCTGGGCAATCTCTTATTAACAACTTCTTCCCAACTAGTTTCACTATAAATAAGATAATACAATAACAGTAAGAATATCTTCAACACAAAAGTTCTCTCAAACAAGAGAAAGAAACATACCTTTTTCATAGATATTTAGAATATGTTCCCTATGATAACTGGGTTCATTAGTTATGGTCAACAAACAATACGTGCCGCAAGATACATTGGTCAAGGTTTCATAATTACCTTATCCCACACAAATCGTTTACCTATAACGATTCACTACCCTTATGAAAAATCAATTACATCAGAGCGTTTCCGCGGGCGAATACACTTTGAATTTGATAAATGTATTGCATGTGAAGTATGTGTTCGTGTATGCCCAATAGATCTACCCCTTGTGGATTGGAGATTTGAAAAGGATATTAAAAAGAAACAATTGCTTAATTATAGTATTGATTTCGGAGTTTGTATATTTTGTGGTAACTGTGTTGAATATTGTCCGACAAACTGTTTATCAATGACTGAAGAATATGAACTTTCTACTTATGATCGTCATGAATTGAATTACAATCAAATTGCTTTGAGTCGGTTACCAGTCTCCATAATGGGAGATTACACAATTCAAACAATTAGGAATTCGCCTCAAAGTAAAATAGACGAAGAAAAATCTTGGAATTCAAGAACGATTACTGATTACTAGGTACTAGGATTTTTTTGTTAGAAAAATCCAATAGTTTTTTACTAACTATAAAGAAAAATGAATAACTACTGCTTATTACAAATTATTCATGATTTAAAATGAGAGTAGATTTTCGTGATGTGATTTCTAACTATACAATTTATATATAAATATCCTAATCCCTTTTTCTTTCCTTGAATCTTTTAGTTTTAGTCAGTTCATGAAAAATTTTATACTATTAATTTCTTCTTATGCATAATGGATTTACCTGGACCAATACATGAGATTCTTGTGCTATTTGGGGGATTTGTTCTTCTACTAGGGGGTCTAGGAGTAGTATTACTTACCAACCCCATTTATTCTGCCTTTTCGCTGGGATTAGTTCTTGTTTGTATATCCTTATTCTATTTTTTATTGAATTCCTACTTTGTAGCTGTCGCACAACTTCTTATTTATGTGGGAGCCATAAATGTCTTGATCATATTTGCTGTAATGTTTGTAAATGGCTCAGAGTGGTCTAAAGATAAGAATTATTGGACTATTGGAGATGGGTTTACTTCACTCGTTTCTATAACTATTCCTTTTTCACTAATGACTACTATCCCAGATACGTCATGGTATGGAATTCTTTGGACTACAAGATCAAACCAAATAGTAGAACAGGGTCTCATAAATAACGTTCAACAAATTGGGATTCATTTAGCAACCGATTTTTATCTTCCGTTTGAACTCATTTCCCTAATTCTTCTAGTTTCTTTAATAGGTGCAATTACTATGGCTAGACAATAATAAATTCTAAGAATTTCAAATCTAAAAAAATAACTAAAGAATAAAACAATTTTGATTTAGTAAAATCCATCTACTGTCAACACAACAAATACTTTCTTTTCTCTTTTGTTGCGTAATTGTTCTATTCTAATTAATTGAATCGGTTCAATTCTTGTCCTCATATTGAAATGAATCGAGATTGATAAGGAGTTAGTTAATGATGTTTGAGCATGTACTTTTTTTGAGTGTCTATTTATTTTCGATTGGTATCTATGGATTGATTACAAGCCGAAACATGGTTAGAGCTCTAATATGTCTTGAACTTATACTGAATTCAATTAATCTAAATCTCGTAACATTTTCTGCTCTATTTGATAGTCGCCAATTAAAAGGAGACATTTTCGCAATTTTTGTTATAGCCCTTGCGGCGGCTGAAGCAGCTATTGGACTATCCATTCTTTCTTCCATCCATCGTAACAGGAAATCAACTCGTATCAATCAATCGAATTTTTTGAATAATTAGACATAGAATTCTCTAAACAAAGGCACATATATAATAATATGGAACATTAAGATTAATAAAATTCGAGTCTTCTTTTCTTATTTTTATTTGAGAATACCCATTTTTGAAGTAAGTTATTTCAGAGTATTCTTTTTTACTTATTGAATTTTGCATTTTTGCAATTCATTGATATTGCAATATTCAAATTGCAATAATTTATATTGCAAAGATAATAGCCAATTTATTGGCTAATTCGAATTAGTATGTAGAATTCGTATAATTATGACTGTTGAAGCCTTAAATTCAAGTCTCTTGGCTCTTTTCACGCTTTCTCACAAACAGATTAAGAAATATATTGCATTATTTATTAAAGTTTGGATAAACCATTGCTTCGTCTGGTGTTTACAATACATAGAACTTATATAGTACTAATTTCATTTTACCAGATCGAAAATTGTTATGTTGAAAAGGAAAATTTCTAGATCCAATGTCACATTCTGTAAAAATTTATGATACATGTATAGGATGCACTCAATGTGTACGAGCTTGTCCAACAGATGTATTAGAAATGATACCTTGGGATGGATGTAAAGCCAAGCAAATTGCTTCTGCGCCGAGAACCGAAGATTGTGTGGGTTGTAAGAGATGCGAATCCGCCTGTCCAACAGATTTTTTAAGTGTCCGCGTTTATTTAGGGCCTGAAACAACCCGCAGCATGGCTCTATCTTATTGATACGTTACAAAAAACTCCACTTGAATCGTCTGATTCCTCTTTACCGAAGAAGCCTGTGCTCAAAATAATCGAGCATGGGCTTTTCTGGTCAAAACGTATCTTGTCTTTATTACTTTATCATGAGTTATTTTCCTTGGTTAACAATACTTGTTGTTTTTCCGATATTTGCAGGTTCATTAATTTTCTTTTTACCCCATAAAGGAAACAAAATCGTTAGGTGGTATACTATATCTATTTGTTTATTAGAATTCCTTCTAATGACTTATGCATTCTGTTATCATTTCCAATTAGAGGATCCCTTAATCCAATTAAGGGAGGATTCTAAATGGATAGATGTTTTTGATTTCCACTGGAGATTGGGAATCGATGGACTTTCATTAGGATCTATTTTATTGACAGGATTTATCACTACTTTAGCTACTTTAGCGGCTTGGCCAATTACCCGGAATTCGCGATTATTCTATTTCCTGATGCTAGCAATGTATAGCGGTCAAATAGGATTATTTTCTTCACGAGACCTTTTACTTTTTTTTATCATGTGGGAGTTAGAATTAATTCCTGTTTACTTACTTTTAGCCATGTGGGGGGGAAGAAGGCGTCTATATTCAGCTACCAAGTTTATTTTGTATACTGCAGGTGGTTCCATTTTTTTCTTAATCGGAGTTCTGGGTATGGGCTTATATGGTTCCAACGAACCAAGCTTAGACTTGGAACGATTGATTAATCAATCATACCCTGCAACACTGGAAATACTACTTTATTTTGGCTTCCTTATTGCTTATGCTGTCAAATTGCCGATTATACCTCTACATACGTGGTTACCAGATACCCACGGGGAAGCACATTACAGTACATGTATGCTTTTAGCGGGAATCCTATTAAAGATGGGAGCATACGGATTGATTCGGATCAATATGGAATTGTTACCTCATGCTCATTATCTATTTTCCCCCTGGTTGGTAATAATAGGAGCGGTGCAAATAATCTATGCAGCTTCAACTTCTCTTGGTCAACGAAATTTCAAAAAAAGAATAGCCTACTCCTCCGTATCTCACATGGGTTTCATAATTATAGGAATTGGTTCCATAACCAACATTGGACTAAATGGAGCTATTTTACAAATATTATCCCATGGATTTATCGGTGCTACACTATTTTTCTTGGCAGGAACGGCTTGTGATAGAATGCGTCTTGTTTATCTCGAAGAACTGGGAGGGATATCTATACCAATGCCAAAAATGTTTACTATGTTTAGTAGCTTTTCAATGGCTTCTCTTGCCTTACCAGGAATGAGCGGTTTTGTTGCAGAATTAGTAGTATTTTTTGGACTAATTACTAGTCCAAAATTTATGTTAATGCCAAAAATGCTAATTACTTTTGTAATGGCAATTGGAATGATATTAACTCCTATTTATTTATTATCTATGTTACGCCAGATGTTCTATGGATACAAGTTATTTCATGTTCCAAACGCAAATTTTGTGGATTCTGGACCACGAGAACTCTTTCTTTTAATCTGTATCTTTTTACCAGTAATAGGAATTGGTATTTATCCAGATTTTGTTCTCTCGCTATCCGTTGACAGGGTAGAGGCTCTCTTATCCAATTATTATCCTAAATAGGATTTTCTTTTTTTAACTAGTCCGCTCTATATTTCATGAAAAACCAAAAAATTCTGAAAAAAGTAAAAAAGTCTAATTAGATCTATTTCGAATTTTTGGGAACCCCTTTGAACGTCTTTTCAAAGGGGTTCTCCAATCAAACAAAAATGGGAAAAAACCTTCATTTTATGAATGTTTTATGTTATGTAATCATTTAGATGGTAATGTAAATGAACCATAACTATGTAAACCTATTCCTAAAAGATTGATACCAAAATAGCAGATCCAAATTATAAGAAATCCTATCGAAGCTACAAATGCAGAATTCGTACCCTTCCAATTTGGATTTGTTCTACTATGTAAATAAATTGCAAATATGGTCCAGGTAATAAATGCCCAAGTTTCCTTAGGATCCCAATTCCAATAGGATCCCCACGCCTCATTAGCCCATACTGCTCCACAAAGAATACCTATGGTTAAAAGGGTAAACCCTAAACTAATAACACGATAACTCCAAGAATCCAAACGCTCAGTTAATTGATATTTGTAATAATTTGGAAATGAAGGAAAAGAGGTGTTTTTTAAGGCACTTCTTTTTGCATAGAAATATTCAATCTCACTAAATAAAAATGTTTTAAGTAATTTTTTTTTTTTCTTTTTAGAAAAGAAATCGAAATTCTTTCGAAATCTAATGATTAGAAGAGCGGCGGATAATAAGGATCCGCACAAAAGAGTTGCATAGCTTAGTAACATCATACTGACATGCATCATTAACCACTGAGATTGGAGAGCAGGTACTAGTATTGTAGATTGATGCATTTCAGTTAAAAGACCTGACGTGGCAAAGCCTTGCGTTAAAATAGTACTTGGCGTAGTTATTGCGCTTAAATCATTTTTAGAGTTCTGTATCTTAGGAATAGTATGAAGAATATACAGAGCCCATGAAAGGAAGATCAATGACTCATATAAATTACTTAATGGAAAATGTCCCGAAGAAACCCAACGAGAAACTAAGAATCCTGTTATAGATAAAAAAGTAGCTATCATTCCTTTTTCTGACGAATCACGTAATCCCCTAAGTTCACGAACTAATAAGGTTATCAAATGAATCGTAATCACAATTGAAATAGTTGAGAAAGAGATATGAGTTAGTATATGTTCTAAAGTTGCAAATAGCATAAGGAGAAGGTCCCATTACAAAATTGGAAATTTCGAATTGAATCCATTTTCTAATCTATTGTATTCTTTTTCGAGAATGCCGCCACTCGGACTCGAACCGAGATGCTTGAGCACTGCTTCCTAAGAGCAGCGTGTCTACCAATTTCACCATGGCGGCTAACTTGAAGTAATAGTTAACTTAAAAGAATAATAGTTATTTTCTCACGAATCGTCGAGATTGGGAGAATCCATAGAATTTAGGAAAATTAGAATTTCATCATTAAATACAAAGAGTTTTGTATTTTGAAACAAAGCCTTTACGCTCTTATTAATACGATTTACCAGTCCTAAACCAATTTATTTGTGAATTTTGGATTTTGGATAAGATAGGTAGAAATTAAAAATCCTATTGCAAGAATACTCTACTTTTGATAATGGAATCCTCATAAAAATATAGGAGGATTCTATTATCAAAAGTTCTTTGATAGGAAAAAAGAATACTGAGGACACAATATACCAAAACTTTTGTTCTATATAACAGAATAACAGAAGGATTAGTTCTAAGAATATTGTACCCAGGAATTCATAAAAGTACATTCATTAATGAATCCAAATTATTTATTCATATTAAATAATTGGAATTTCTTTAAGATCGGTCAATTCAGATTATTCCAAAACCTGATTATTTGTTTGTTACCCAGAAAAACCTTTTGGTTTTGGATGCTCGTTGCCGCTCAAAAATGATCTTGATTTTGCTAAGGAATAAGATTGTACTATGGAAAAATAAGTTTTTTTCTTCCAAATATTTTTACGAATACGCTTTTTTGACATCGAAGTACGTTTTTTTGGAACTGCCATTCAAAAGGGGAATTTGTTTTTTCTAGTTGTATGTGAAAGACATCTATTGCTGCAAATCAATCCTTCTTTCTGTTTTTTCTTAGTATTTATACTTAGATACTGAAAGATAATGAAATTTGAAATTATTTTTTACTTCATTTTGTCTAATATGGATAAGACAAGAGTTTTTCGCGTATTTTTCTTATATATTTTAGACTTTGTTTTAATAATATACAATATATACAAAGATATATTATATACAAAGGGTTTTCTATTTAAATCAATTTATATATCAAATATACTTTATATATCAAATATACTCCATATATAAATCTAAGGTATGGGGGATAAGCCCTCATATAATATGGGGAGATAAAACGAAGGTAAAATTCAAATAGTTAATTAAGTTGAGAAGATATTTAAGAATTGAATTCAAGTCAAAATAAAAAAATTATTAGTCTCTTAAACAAGACATTCTAAAACTTAGATAATTCTAGTCATTAGGATTTCCATTTTATATGAAGTAAAGAATATTCAAGAATTTCCGATAAATATAAAATTCAAATATAGTTGAAATTCAATCAATCAGTTACGAAATAAGAGAGCTATTTCATTTTAACAGAAAGAAATAAAAAAAAGAATAGAAAGTAAACTGATTCAATCTTTTTTTGTATTTTAATAAATATCTTTTTTTATCTAATAACTAAATAACGAAATTCTTTGATTAACTTTTTGAATTTAAGCAACTAAACCCATTCTGAATTTTTGAATATTTCACTGAGACAAATTTTGAAAAAATCAGAATTCCAGTATTTTTTCTTATTCTTAATTTTTTTTTTTAATTCCTTCAGAAAGAAATAAGAATAGGTTTGGTGAATCGGAAACAATTTTATAGAAAAAAGAACTATAAATTTCAACTAAAAATTGCTATTTCTTTTCTTATGGAACATACATATCAATATGCCTGGGTAATCCCTCTTCTCCCACTTCCAGTTATTATGTCAATGGGGTTTGGGCTTTTTCTTATTCCGACAGCAACAAAAAATCTTCGTCGCATATGGGCTTTTCCTAGTGTTTTACTCTTAAGTATAGCTCTGGTATTCTCAGTTCACCTGTCTATTCAACAAATAAAAGGGAGTTCTATCTATCAATATCTATGGTCTTGGACCATCAATAATGATTTTTCCTTAGAATTTGGATACTTGATTGACCCCCTTACTTCTATTATGTTAATACTAATTACTACTGTAGGAATCTTGGTTCTTATTTATAGTGACGATTATATGTCTCACGATGAAGGATATTTGAGATTTTTCATTTATATAAGTTTTTTTACTACTTCCATGTTGGGGTTGGTTACTAGTTCCAATTTGATACAAATTTATTTTTTTTGGGAACTTGTGGGAATGTGTTCCTATTTATTGATAGGCTTTTGGTTTACACGACCAATTGCAGCGAGTGCTTGTCAAAAAGCTTTTGTAACTAATCGTGTAGGGGATTTTGGTTTGTTATTAGGAATTTTAGGTTTTTTTTGGATAACAGGTAGTTTAGAGTTTCGAGATTTGTTCAAAATAGCTAATAACTGGATTCCTAATAATGGGATTAATTCATTACTTACTACTTTGTGTGCTTTTTTATTATTTCTTGGTGCAGTTGCAAAATCTGCACAATTCCCTCTTCACGTATGGTTACCCGATGCTATGGAAGGACCCACTCCCATTTCGGCTCTTATACACGCAGCAACTATGGTTGCTGCGGGGATTTTTCTTATAGCTCGACTTCTTCCTCTTTTCATATCCCTACCTTGGATAATGAGTTTCATTTCCTTAGTAGGTACAATAACACTTTTCTTAGGAGCGACTTTAGCTCTTGCTCAGAGAGATATTAAAAGAAGCTTAGCCTATTCTACAATGTCTCAATTGGGTTATATGATGTTAGCTCTAGGTATAGGTTCTTATCAAGCAGCTTTATTCCATTTGATCACTCATGCTTATTCGAAAGCTTTATTGTTCTTGGGATCCGGATCCGTTATTCATTCAATGGAACCTCTTGTTGGATATTCACCAGATAAAAGTCAGAATATGGTTCTTATGGGTGGTTTAAAAAAATATGTTCCTATTACAAGAACGACTTTTTTATTGGGTACACTTTCTCTTTGTGGTATTCCACCTCTTGCTTGCTTCTGGTCCAAAGATGAAATCCTTAGTAATACTTGGTTGTATTCACCTTTTTTTGGAATAATAGCTTCTTTTACTGCAGGATTAACTGCATTTTATATGTTTCGAATATATTTACTTACTTTTGATGGGCATTTGCGTGTTCATTTTCAAAATTACAGTAGTACTAAAGAAGGTTCGTTGTATTCAATATCCTTATGGGGAAAAAGCATACCCAAAGGAGTCAATAGAGATTTTGTTTTGTCAACAACGAAGAGTGGAGTTTCTTTTTTTTCACAAAATATACCCAAAATTTCTGGTAATACAAGAAATAGGATAGGATTCTTTAGTACTTCCTTTGGAGCTAAAAATACTTTTGTCTATCCTCGCGAAACTGGAAATACTATGCTATTTCCTCTTCTTATATTACTGCTTTTTACTTTGTTCATTGGATCCATAGGAATCCCTTTTGATAATGGAGTAATGGATAATGGAACATCGGAGTTAACCATATTATCAAAGTGGTTAACCCCTTCAATAAGCTTTTTCGAGGAAAGTTCTAATTCTTCCATAAATTCATATGAATTTCTCACTAATGCAATTTCTTCTGTAAGTTTAGCTATTTTTGGTCTATTCATAGCATATATATGCTATGGATCCGCTTATTCTTTTTTTCAGAATTTGAATTTTAAAAATTCCCTTGTAAAAGGGAATCCCAAAAAGAACTTTTTGGATCAAGTAAAAAAAAAGGTATACAGCTGGTCATATAATCGCGGTTATATAGATTTTTTCTATACTAGGCTCTTTATCCTGGGTATAAGAAGATTTGCCGAACTAACGCATTTTTTTGATAAAGGTGTTATTGATGGAATTATCAATGGAGTGGGTCTTGCTGGTTTTTGTATAGGAGAAGAAATTAAATATGTGGGGGGAGGGCGAATATCGTCTTATCTATTCTTTTTATTATGTTATGTATCCTTATTCTTATTCTTTTTTCTTCCTTAATTCATTATTCCATGAATTCCTCAAAACGAGGCTCATCAAAATGCAAAATCTAAGACTACTATAAGACTACTAATAAAATAAGAAAAAAATTCGAACGATTAAATTACTTCTCCCGAATATCCAACTGACTTATTAATTTCTTATAACGTACTCTATTTTTCTTTGCCAAATAAGCCAGCAAACGTTGACGTTTTCCCAAAAGTCTTCGTAGACCTCTTTCCGATGAAAAATCTTTTTTGTGTAATTCCAAATGTGAAGCAAGTCTCCGTATCTTATTGGTGAAACTGAATACTTGAAATTCAACAGAACCCCTGTTTTCTTGTTTTTCTTCTTTAACCATAAATCAAAAAATTTTTCTACCTCCTTTCTTTTTCATGTATTTTTCTGATCAGGAAAAATAAAAAATTATGTCAGTTATTTTGAAGTTATTCGAATCTCGTACACACAAAAATTTGCAATTATTCATCTACTGCTGGAATCTATAATTTGGATTTATTTTATCGATCCAAATTGGATTTGGATAGAAGGGTACATTCTTTTATTTTAGATAGAAGATTTCTTCTATCTAAAATAAAAGAATTTTGCTGATTTATTTATTGCTATATCCAATTTATAGAATTGATACACCATTTAATTGATATCATTTAGCAAAATGAAACACAGCATATGCATCCATCTTTCGGCTCGAGAATTTCACGGGGGAGAGATATAGTATAAGAAATAGGCTATTAAGTAACTCTAAATGAATTGTGGATACATCTGTATCCTTAACATACTGAAACGACTGCCATTATTCGTATCAAAGCAATAGCGATTCATAAAAGCTAAATCTTGTAATCAATGGTGGGCCAATAATGAATTTTTTTGCATATGTATTAAGACGCTTGGTCTGATTTCGAAATTGTCCAGAGTTTTTTATGTTGTTTTCATTGCAAAATGATGGATCTCCTTCCGTAACTTTCCAATTACGAGTACGAGAATTGAAAGACATGAAAATTCTCAATTCTCTACAGCGTCTAGGAGATAGATAGAATATTTTCAGGAACAAGAAAATCAGAAGAATCTTTTTCTCTATTCACTACCATTCCGCGTCT